CGTGGATTTTCATAACCCTGTTGGGCAAAAATGGGATATGCATTTGAAATGGGTGCCCTGGTTATTATATATATTAATAGTGATACGGAAATGAATCGAATAATCTCTTCCTTTATCCAAGAAAAGGTATTTCTAGTTTGCATGGTCCAATCATTTATCCCGAAAATTTCTACAATAAAATTAGATAAGTCACTAGTATAGTTTCCTATCTATGATTCTGCTATTTAGATTTACTGAAATAATTTTACTGGAATATTGAAGGAATCTCCCGGGTGGGTAGAAAGAATAAGTACAGTTTTGACTGTTTTGCTAATGTACAAAGTAACAAACATTATATATAATTTGATCGGTCGATCATTTTTCAATCATTCATTGAATGATAAATCACTACAAGTGACGGAGATACACGATTTAAATAACGAAAGATCCAATATTTAAAAATTGTATCTAAAATAACTGGAAAAGTAGAAACAAGACCGGATATAATTTGTTCATTATGAGCAAATCCAAAATCTTTGTAGATAGAGCCAATCATTAGTTCCCAACCATGGGGCGAATGGAATCCTATACATAAATCAGTTAATAAAAGAATAGAAAAAACTTTTATTGTGTCACTTAAATTATATAGAAATTCTTGAAGACAAGAGTTAAGAAAAATAAGTTCTTCATTACCTAGAATAGAATAAACACTTAGAATAAGGAAAGAAATTAGATTTGTTGAGAAATGTAAAATCGTATGGATACGGCCTTCATTGTCCATCTTGATCAATTGGATCATTTCTTTGTAGACTCCGACGTGAAACTTTTGTAACTGCCTTTCCGGGTAGTCCTTTATCATTTCGTCGAAGAAGGAGAGTTCTTTTAATTCTATGAATTTTTTGAGAATATTCTTTTCTTGAATATCATTCAAAAAAATTTCGGAGGGCCTGGTATTCCACCACTTATTAACCCAAGATTCCAGACATTTATTAAATGTAAATGAGAGAGAGATCCACCAAGGCAAAAATACTATAGATGCAAGATATAGAAGGGAAATAAATGCTTTTTTTTTTGCCATTTGCTCGTCTGTGAATTTTTAAATGAACTCACCTCATTCGTCGACTCTATACGATACTAATATTCCTATCAAGTATCAGTTCTATTCCATTAGAAGTCATCGAGCCCGTAACTCTAGTCCCGGTTTTTTATTTCTGATTCAGTCCAGTGGGTGGTCCTTAAATTTAGAAAGAATACATAAAAATAAATACTATAGAAAAACAGAACTAGAATAAGAAAGAGTCCACTTCAAATTAAATTGAATGAAGAAATAAAATAGACTATTATATAGAATATTGTTTCCAAATATATAAATTGCTTCAAATTGAAGCCTTTCGATAAAGGCACGAAAGAGCCTTTTTTGCAAATAAATAATATCTATTAAATAATAAATAGATTTGAATTTCGAGACGAAAGAATTCCCGGTTTTATTTTCTCAAAATATCAAAAAATGTCGAAAAAAAAAGCGCCGGTGGCCACAGTATAGGAATAATTGAGAGAAATTTCTGAAGAATACTGTGATGATAAAAAATGAGTGTCAAAACAAGAAAGTTATCATTATAAAGAGTACAAAAAAAGATAAAAAACGTTGATTAACAAAAAAGGATAGATGGACAAAAACTATTTCGTTTTAGGATTATTCCATGTACGTTTACTTTTTTTTTGTTCTAAGCAGAGTTCGTCTGGAGTTATCGTTTTTTCCCTTTTGCTAAGAAAGTATTCACTTTTTTCAAAATACTTCAATTGGTACACGCAAGAAAAAGGCCAATTCAGCAGCTTTCTGTTCAATTTCTCGTAGAGTCAAATTCTCATCGGTACGAGTCAAGGGAATGGACCCCTGTCCTTTGATTTCCATATAAAGAACACGACGAGCATAAATACCCTCTTTAACTTCTATTCTGATGGATTGAATGTCTTTCATAAGGAATCGGAGGAAGATTCGACGATTTTTTCCAGGAAATCCCCAACGAAAAATACACACTATTCCTTCTTTTAGATCAAATCGATCATAACCACTACCCACATTCCACGAAATTGTGCACCACAAATAGGAACTAAAAAAAAGACCCGCGATTCCATAGAAAGACATCACGAGTCCTTGTGGAAAAAAAATGATTTGCTGAGGGGGAAATAAGGGTATAAAATTCCTACCAAGATAACTAGAAGTTCCAACCAATAAAAACCCTAATGAACCTAAAAAAAGGATAAAGGCCCAGCAGAAATTACTCAGTTTTCGAGACCCCGCTATAAGTTCTATCCATATCCGGTCTGATCGCCAACTCATACTAGATCTAGTTGCATTTTATTGTAATTGGAGTTATCCCCCAATAAATTTGACTTTCATTTTTTTGTTTCCGAAGTAACCCTCATCAACTAGTACTATTATGATGTAAAGCTTTAGGAGTAATTCATCAATTGCTTAGAGCTAAACAAAAATAATAACATCTCTTTTCTTTCATATGATTTCTTATAGATATCCACGGACATGTAGATATATTGACTTTACGTTTCTTTCAGATTCATCCCAATACCAAATACTGATTTATTTTCAAATAGCTATAATGCATTTAATCATATGCTCGGAGTAAGCTACATGTTATCCCATATTCTACTAAATAGATATTTTTGCTATAATCCATCTGCCTAAGTCTTGAAAAAAAATAGAGAAGATTTAAACCCATAATATCTAAAAAATCTTGTTTTTTTGAACATGAAGAGATAAAGAAACCATTGCAATTGCCGGAAATACTAAGCCCACTAAAGGAACAAAAATAGCGGGTAAGTTGCTGATAGTTGTCATAGAATGGGTACCTCGATTTAATATTTGTACCTGTTATTTATTGGTATATTTGTTATTATATTAAGATTTTAACCTGTTATAAAGATATCTTATCCTTCATATATAATTATACTATTATAATTATACTTAATACTTAAGTGAGTATTTAGTATATCGAATACTAGAAAGTATAGAAGATAAGAGTCTATTATGTAGATATATATTAAAATATAATAAGAAGTAGAGAGAGTAATATATAGAATATATTAATCTATAGAGAATATTAAATAATATATAAAAATAATATATAAACTAGATAATATTAAGTATATAATAAATGAGCTTATTCATCTTGTTATATGTTTATACATATAATATATGTATGATAATCCACTTTGATTTATTATTTCCTTCGTTGTTGATTTTAATAATTCTTATTATTAGTCTATTCGAAATTTAAATTTTTTTTTTTTATTTTCTAATTTTTAGAATGAAATTTTCATTTAATAAAATTAAAGAAAAAACTTATTCCAAATTAACGAAAAATTCGTTATAATAATAATATGATCCAACACAAGGGATTTTTAGTAAAACCAGGGTTGTGGGGGGATATAGAAAGACGCGGGACTTTCTTGCTTAATTTCACGGAAAAAGGAGAAAGAATTCACTCTGTTTATTTTGTTTGATGGAGATTTCGTGATTCCTGATTAGGAATCTCGATCAGGAATATCAATAAAAAAATATCCGCATGATTCTTTCTCGAATTAAATCTTATGTTACCAAAGAGAAATCCATTCTTCGTGTTTTGACTTTGATTCCTATACTATGAAACGAAATCACTATTTTTTCACTATCAAACAAATAAATAAAATGTGGAGTTTATTAAATTAAGGCTTATAAATTTCTACTTGATTGAATTTTGATTCAAAGGAGAGAAAGCATGGAGCTGAAATAACTCACCCAGAACGCCTTTTAAAAGATTACGTGGTACAATTAGATCGAATAAGCCCTTATGGAATAAATATTCAGACACTTGTGAACCCTCCGGTACTGTCTTATTCAATGTTTGTTCAATTACTCTTTTACCCGCAAATGCAATGTAGGCATTGGGTTCTGCAATAATGATATCTCCCAACATACCAAAACTAGCTGTCACCCCACCCGTAGTAGGAGACGTAAGGATTGCTACATAGAATAACTTTTTATTTGATTGATAATCATATAAAGCAGAAGATATTTTAGCCATTTGCATCAAGCTCAAACTTCCTTCTTGCATGCGCGCTCCTCCGGAAGCACACACTAGAATGAGCGGTAAATTTTGATTGGTAGCATACTCGATCAAACGTGTTATTTTCTCGCCCACTACAGATCCCATACTACCTCCCATAAACTGAAAATCCATAACCCCAATTGCTACGGGAATACCATTTAGTTGACCTGTACCTGTTTGAACAGCCTCAGTTAATCCTGTCTTTCTTTGATAAGAATCAACACGCTCTTTATAAGGTTCCTCCTCCGAATGAAATTCAATAGGATCCAGAGAGACCATGTCTTCATCCATAGGATCCCAAGTACCTGGATCAATCAAAAGTTCGATTCTATCTGAACTATTCATTTTCAAATGACATCCACAATGTTCACAAATATTCATTTTTGATTTCAAAGATTTCTTATAATTTAATCCATAACAATTTTCACATTGAACCCACAAATGTCTATATTTTTGAGTTACGTCTAAATCATTAGAACTTTCTCTTATAGTTAAATCACTATTATCCGTACTAGTTCTTATAGAGGAACTCCCGCTTTCATTACTATTTCCTCTTTCGCCACAAATATAACTATAAATGTAACTGTCATTGTAATTGTCACTACTAGTTAAAATGTAACTATCAACACATATTTGATAACGAAGATAATTGTCAATGCAACTAGTAATGTGATTATTCCAACTATATTTTGTATCATATACGTAATGATCATAGCGAGGATCATCAGTCTTCGATACATTATTCAGAGAACTAGAATTCTGATAACTATAAAAAGAATTTTCTGGTTCACTTAGAAAAGAAGGGTCGTTGTCAATCTCAAAAATTTGATTTTCAATATCAAAATATATAGAGTAACTATCCCTATTACTATCCCTAACTAAAAAAGTGTCATCAGGTATGAAATTCCGAATGTA